GGAGAAGAAGAAATATTTTTTTTTATTGAAACATGTTCGTTCATTTCTACTACTTATCTTAATTTATTTTTATTCTATATCTTCCCGGAGTTCATTCTCCGGGGAATTCCCTTTCAATCATTCCTGTATATTACTTTTGAATCTCCTTTATTTGATAATTTTATTGGAAATCATGTAAAGACAATTCTTATTTGATATAGCTATTTGCGCAAGTATTTTACGATTAAGAAGCAATTGCTTCTTGTACAGATTGTGTATTAATATACTATAACTATAGAATACCTTATTCTCACGAGTTACTGCGTTTATCCGAGTGATCCACAAACGACGAAAATCCCTCTTTTGTCTGCCTCTATCTCGATGAGAGGAAACCAAAGCTCTCATTTTCTGTTGAGTAATCGTTCGAGTAAGTCTTGAATGAGCCCCTCTAAAGGTTGATGCAAATAAACGAATTTTTGTTCGACGTCTCCGAGCTGTATATCCTCGTTTAACTCTGGTCATTGAATCAGATTAAAGCTTAATGAATAACTAATTGATTTCTCTTCTTTCAGTCATCCTTTTCCCCTTCCCCGGTCGATTAATAACAAAACGGATTATTCCGATATATAAAATATCAATTCCAATGGCTTTTGCTACTATGACCTTCCCAACCACGATTTTGTATTCTATTCCTTCCAGTTATTTCACTGGAAATAAGAAATTAGAACGATACTAAATAAAAAAAAATAGTGGGTTCCATCGTTTCTATGGTTACCTCTTAAACGGTGAGGTCCTCTCTATACACCGGAGCCTCTTCTTTCATTTAATCAAATGTTATTGTTAACTTGTATAGTTCACACTCTTTGGCTCTACCTATCTACAGTAATAGCTCTTTTCACAAAAAGAGTTATCCATACAGTGACGGCATTTAATTATGAAAGTTGGCTAGGTAGCTGACCCTGTTAGTCCGTTCTTTCAAGAAAAGGAGCATAACCTTTTTGCTTCTTATGATACCATTTCCTCCGCTTAATGGATAACCATTTGCTACCAATGGGGAATTGCTTCTTATTTCAAATCTAGATGATTGGATTTGCACCAATGGAAACCATAAATTCCATATACAATATGGGTATATGATAGATCTTCTCTATCTATCCTATTCATTGGTACCGGTCATTGATACTGAAAAAATTGTCTCATTTGTTCGAACTTATGATCTGAACGAGTCGCACATACACCCTAGTACATGTTCCTCGACGCTGAGGACATCCTCTAAGAGCGGGAGATTTTGTAACATTTCTTATTGGCTGTCTTGTGTTTCTAATAAGTTGTTTAATAGTTGGCATGTCGTATGTATATATATGTATATATAGAATAAAATGGGTTGGTTTAGATCGATCTTAACCTGATGATTGATCATCATGAATTATTTCTATTCAATATCAAATCACAGAAAATTTTAATTATGGTTTGAAATAAAATGGATTTATATGAAATCCCCAGTATTTTCATTTTCGACCGCTACAAGATCAACAATGCCATGAGCTTGGGCTTCTGTTGCTGACATAAAAACATCCCTTTCCATATCCTCGGATACAACCCATAAAGGGTTGCCCGTTCTTTGTACATAAACCTTTGTTATGGTTTCGCGAAGTTTCAGTAGTTCTTCCGCTTCCAGGATAAATTCCCCTGCTTGTGCCTCATAAAAAGAACTAGCAGGTTGGTGAATCATAACCCTGATGATATTGATATAACATCATGAACGGTTCTTCTATCTCGCATGATTGGGCTAAACTAAAGTAGGGGATAAAAAAATAACAAGAAAAAAAAAATCAAATAGAATTGAATAACCGTACAGGCATCTTTTGTTCATTGCATACGGCTCCGCAATGGAATTGACTTTTTCTTCTCTTCTATTCTATCGAAGAAAGAAATAGAATCCATCTAATCCAGATCGTTGAATGATCCATTTACCACCCTTCCTTTCATAGAAGTAAAAAAGAATACTATGATGGTTCTGTTACTTTATATATTTATCTCGTCTGTGATTTAGCAATCCCAAAGTTTCTTTTTGATACGATCAAATAAGTCAAAAATGATCTTTTTTTTTTCATTTTCGTACTCTTTCTTTCATAGCATAAGTATCAGAAAGAGACTTCTGGTGTGGAAGAAAAATGGTTTGTGACGCTGAAATGTACTCCCGACACATAAGATCAAATCGGAAATAACCTTTATTTCATACTACTATCTCGATACAAAATCTCATGTTATGAAAAAACAATAATGGTTTGCTCATATCGAACCCGAAGTGCCATGCTATTATTACTTATAATTTTCTTTTATAATCAATGTGGCGAAGGCATAGTCTTCTTTTTTTTTTTCAATCAAAAAAAAACTCATTGGCGCCAAGCGTGAGGGAATGCTAGACGTTTGGTAATTTCTCCTCCGACCAGAATAAAAGATCCCATTGACGCGGCTAATCCCATGCATATCGTATGCACATCAGGTGACACAAATTGCATAGTATCATAAATGGCTATTCCTGGTATTACCCATCCGCCGGGAGAGTTTATAAACAAATAAAGATCCCTAGTACCATCTTCTATACTGAGATATACCATGAGACCAACAAGTTGATTCGAGATCTCGCTATCAACCTCTTGGCCTAAAAAAAGTAATCTTTCTCGATAAAGTCGGTTGATTAGGACAAAATTGCATCCCTTAGGAACCGTACGTGCACCTTTGGATACATACGGTTCAAAAAAAATTGCGAAAAAGAAAAAAAAGAATCAATGTGTCGATTCCAGTTTTATTTCTTTTTTTTTTTTATGTAACAGGTTTTCTTAATGAAAGGTCTTCTATTAAAAAAAACGAGATGAGTTTAGGCTCCCTTCCCTCTAAAAAAAAAAAAGAGATTACTGAACTTATTAAACTAACCTATCATTGATGTATTGTTTCATCGATATTAAAATCACGATGTCATTGTCTTGTTCCTGAATGGGCCCTTTCAATTCTTTTAGGTTCATGGTCTACCCCGGGAAAAGATCTGTCCGAATTCTATTTGCACATATAGGACAAATGGTCTCAGTACCATTTTTTTGTTATGACTTCTTTCACTACTATAGTAATAGTAGGTATAAGAATCGTTTATGATACAAGTGGTAATCATACATATATTATATTAACAATTTGTTATCGATTTGGTATTTTCTGAACGGAGCCTGGATACTTTATTTTATCAGTCCAAGTAAACCATAAATTCTTCTAAATTGATAATATTGATCCCCAATATAAAATAAATAGATCTAATTGCACTTCACGCTCCGAATGATTGATTGATGCCTCACTCAATACAATATCTCTTGGGCGAAACAGAGGATATCTCGATCAGGGGAGAGAACGGGTAAATCCCATATGACCCAATATGTCTGACAAGTCGCACTATACGTCAACCCAAACCGCATCTTCCTCTCCAGGACTCCGAAAAGGTACTTTTGGAACACCAATGGGCATTAAATTAAAGAAAAAAATTTAGTACTATACTTCACTTTAATATGGAAACGTAACAATCAATGGTTTATTGTCTTCATCCCTTTTTTCTCTTTATTCTATTTTTTCTCTTTATTCTATTTGATACATAGATTGGAAAGTTTATAGAGTAAGACAGAATGAATAAAGAAAAAATTTGAACGAAGAAATCGATCGTTCGAATGATAAACAAGTATCTATCCATTCGTTCCCCAAAAATGGGACCAATCCTCCCATTGCGTATTGGTACTTATCGGGTATAGAATAGATCTGCTTCTCTTTGTTCTTACGAACAAAATTGTTCCGTTATTTTCACGTTATTTTCAATGGAATGGAATAAATATTAATCCTTTCTGATACGGAATCTACTGAAAAGGTTAGGTACATGGTTAGTATATATAGTCTTTTCCAATGCGATAAAATAAAGTGGCATAGTGTCTATTTTTCTTTGATAAAGAGGTATTTCCATGGGTTTACCTTGGTATCGTGTTCATACTGTCGTATTGAATGATCCCGGTCGATTGCTTTCTGTTCATATAATGCATACAGCTCTAGTTTCTGGTTGGGCTGGTTCGATGGCTTTATATGAATTAGCGGTTTTTGATCCCTCTGATCCCGTTCTTGATCCGATGTGGAGACAAGGTATGTTCGTTATACCCTTCATGACTCGTTTAGGAATAACCAATTCGTGGGGCGGTTGGAGTATTTCAGGAGGAACTATAACAAATCCGGGTATTTGGAGTTATGAAGGTGTGGCAGGGGCACACATAGTGTTTTCCGGTTTGTGCTTCTTGGCAGCTATCTGGCATTGGGTATATTGGGACCTAGAAATATTCTGTGATGAACGTACGGGAAAACCTTCTTTGGATTTGCCCAAGATCTTTGGAATTCATTTATTTCTCTCAGGGGTAGCTTGCTTTGGCTTTGGCGCATTTCATGTAACAGGTTTGTATGGTCCTGGAATATGGGTGTCCGATCCTTATGGACTAACTGGAAAAGTACAATCTGTAAATCCAGCGTGGGGCGCGGAAGGTTTTGATCCTTTTGTTCCGGGAGGAATAGCCTCTCATCATATTGCAGCGGGTACATTGGGCATATTAGCAGGCCTATTCCATCTTAGTGTTCGTCCGCCTCAACGTCTATACAAAGGATTACGTATGGGCAATATTGAAACTGTACTTTCCAGTAGTATCGCTGCTGTTTTTTTTGCAGCTTTTGTTGTTGCTGGAACTATGTGGTATGGTTCAGCAACTACCCCAATCGAATTATTTGGTCCTACTCGTTATCAGTGGGATCAGGGATACTTTCAGCAAGAAATATATCGAAGAGTTAGTGCCGGGCTAGCCGAAAATCTTAGTTTATCGGAAGCTTGGTCTAAAATTCCCGAAAAATTAGCTTTTTATGATTATATTGGTAATAATCCGGCAAAGGGGGGATTATTCAGAGCAGGCTCAATGGACAATGGGGATGGAATTGCTGTTGGATGGTTAGGACACCCCGTCTTTAGAGATAAAGAAGGGCGCGAGCTTTTTGTACGTCGTATGCCTACTTTTTTTGAAACATTTCCGGTAGTTTTGGTAGATGAAGACGGAATTGTGAGAGCTGATGTTCCTTTTAGAAGGGCAGAATCAAAGTATAGTGTTGAACAAGTAGGTGTTACTGTTGAGTTCTATGGTGGCGAACTTAATGGAGTAAGTTATTCTGATCCTGCTACTGTGAAAAAATATGCGAGACGTGCCCAATTAGGTGAAATTTTTGAATTAGATCGGGCTACTTTGAAATCCGATGGTGTTTTTCGTAGCAGTCCAAGGGGTTGGTTCACTTTTGGGCATGCTACGTTTGCTTTGCTCTTCTTTTTCGGACACATTTGGCATGGCGCTAGAACCTTGTTCAGGGATGTTTTTGCTGGTATTGATCCAGATTTGGATGCTCAAGTGGAATTTGGAACATTCCAAAAACTTGGAGATCCAACTACAAGGAGACAAGTAGTCTGATACGACATTGTTGTGGTATCTTTCGCCTCTATTTTTTTTTATTTGACATTGGGTATCAGAGAAATCTTGACTTGAATCACCATCTTTTCTTTGACTTTTTTTCTTTCTTTATATGATATGGTAAATGATCCCAAATGAATAGGTGTGGAAGCTATAATTGTAAACCACGATCGAATCCATGGAAGCATTGGTTTATACATTCCTTTTAGTCTCGACTTTAGGGATAATTTTTTTCGCTATCTTTTTTCGAGAACCACCTAAGGTTCCGACTAAAAAAATGAAATAACCTTTCGAAATAATTTAATTGAAGTAATGAGCCTCCCATATTGGGAGGCTCATTACTTCAACTAGTCCCCGTGTTCTTCGAATGGATCTCTTAGTTGTTGAGAGGGTTGCCCAAAAGCGGTATATAAGGCGTACCCAGTAAAGCTTACAAGTAAACCAGATATGGAGATGGCGACTAGGGTTGCTGTTTCCATTTTTAGATAATTTCAAGATCACAATGGATCTACGATAAGATCGTTTATTTACAACTACAACGGAATAGTATACAAAGTCAACAGATCTCAACCAATCATTAAATAGGATTTATGGCTACACAAACCGTTGAGGATAGTTCTAGATCTGGGCCAAGACGAACTACTGTAGGGGATTTATTGAAACCATTGAATTCGGAATATGGTAAAGTAGCTCCGGGATGGGGGACTACACCACTTATGGGGGTCGCAATGGCTCTATTTGCGATATTCCTATCTATTATTTTGGAAATTTATAATTCTTCCGTTTTACTGGATGGAATTTCAATGAGTTAGGTTTATAAGAACTATGAAGTCCTAGTCTTTCAATCAAAGAAAAAATTACTTTAGACTTGGATTTCTAGACCATTCTATTCTGGTAGTTCGACCGTGGAATTTATTTGTTTCGGTATTTCCGGAATATGAGTGTGTGACTTGTTATAATTGATCCTATTGATAATACATAGAATGGACCTGTTATCTCTATCAAGATGATTCTACCTCGTCGGATATTTATTCTAGTATCTGGAGCACGGAATATATAGAATAGATCAAGAAAAGAAATATTTGAACTATGATTCATACCTACTATTTATTCAGACCTCGCAACCGGACTCAAAAAAAATTCAAATAGGTATTTCCTAAATCAAACGAATTTTATTCCTTCAGATTTATTTTGACCGAAGGATAACTCTTTCTCTAGATTTTGTTGAGTCATTACATCCATTCATTCAATAAGTGATCATCAAAGGTTCTTACTCAGAGAACCTTTGAGTTTAGCTTGAGGCTAAATCATCGTGGTTCTAGTATGAATCTGAGGTTTCAATTGATTCATAGGGTCTCAACAAGAGAATTCCTATCAATAGTAAAACAAGAGTAAATCCGCAAATCAAATAACAAATAAAAAATAGGGAAGAGAAGATTCAAGAGGCCTGTAACGATCAACATAAAGAAAGACAGATGAGCCAACTTGATATTTTTTGGCATTATCATCACAAAGAAGAGATTCCGGATTTTTGTTACTTCGTATCTTCGAGGCAAATCGAATCAAGTGGTTAATGAAGTTTTTAACTTTCTATTATATATCCGTTGAAATCAGTATTTGTGTGTTTCCGCTTGAGCCGTACGAGATGAAATTCTCATATACGGTTCTCAGAGGGGGAGTTCCATTGGGTTACCTATCTCAATAAAGTATATGATTGGTTTGAGGAACGTCTTGAGATTCAGGCGATTGCAGATGATATAACTAGTAAATATGTTCCTCCTCATGTCAACATATTTTATTGTTTAGGGGGGATCACACTTACTTGTTTTCTAGTACAAGTAGCTACGGGTTTTGCTATGACTTTTTACTATCGTCCAACCGTTACAGAGGCTTTTTCCTCTGTTCAATACATCATGACTGAGGCCAACTTTGGTTGGTTAATCCGATCAGTTCATCGATGGTCAGCAAGTATGATGGTTCTCATGATGATCCTGCACGT